AAATTTTAATTATTATAATAAAGTATAATAGTGTAAATAGATGCGTTTTGGGAGGTTAAAAACCCTAGCTCGAGACTTTCCTGTTTCCGGGGGGTTTTCAGGATGAATAGTAGTTTACGAGTTTAGGGGGGTAGGGGGGTTTTACCCAAAAAAACCTTGTAAACCCAGGGGGGATACCTCATAGGTATCTTAGGAGTAATACAAACTATTTATGCTCATGACATCACTTATGCAATTCTTATAAAAAAGTCTTTCCACCGTGCACATTTTCTATGCCGGGCAAGGAAATGTTCTACCTTGTCAACGGGCCTTAGCGCTGCACTCTGAAATGCCAAGTGAAAAGCGAAAAAAAAAAAAAAACCCATGTCCATTAGAGTGAACGCTTGGCATGTGGGGTCACGGTTTAATATGTACTCCACCAATAACTTATGCCAGGGCCAGTGAAAGTGTGGGGAAATAGAGCAATAAATGGCCTTGAGATGTAGAACCACTTGCCAGAAATAATTCACTGTTAGCTACCCCCACGATGATAGGACCTGACTATCATTAAACGGGTTTACTACTCATTAGTAAATGGCATCCCTGTCTGCATCCGCTTTTCTCAAGAGCTTATATACGATTTGACACACACTGAATGGTAATCAGGGACGTGGAGTACATTCATTTGAACGTCTGCTTCATTTAAACCAGTTTTATGTCGTTTTGATTAATTATGTATACTGTAAGTCTTAAGTTATAGGTGATATATGAATGTTTGAAATATTATGAATGTTGATAATACATATATGTCCTAATACATTATTTAATATGTTGTATATATATATATGGGGATAGTACATATATGTATTTAACAAAGAATAGTTAAATTTAGAATGCTAGCTTTGGGAGCTAGTGGTGGGAGTTAAAATCTCCCTTCTTGAGCAATAGGGAGGATTTTAACCTCCGGCGGCCGGTTTACAAGACCGGCGCTCTGGCGCTGAGCTACTAATGCAGCCTATTGAGGAGAGTTTGTTTTCTAATCAGCCTGCTAGTGGGAAGAGGCCAAGGAAAATGGAAAAGTAGATGAAGGATGCAACTTGTCCGATGATGATGTAGGGGTGTTCAACAGGTATGCCTCCGATTCAGGTTAGGATTATTACATCTGCCACCAGGGATCAGAAAAGGGCTTGGGACAGGGGTCGAAAGGTCATGCTTCGGAGTTTTGAGGTGTGTAGAAAAGGCACTAGTATTAACACTAGGATGGAGGCTAGTAGGGCCAGGACCCCTCCGAGTTTGTTAGGGATAGATCGTAAAATGGCGTAAGCAAATAAGAAATATCACTCGGGCTTAATATGTGGGGGTGTAACTAGTGGGTTAGCTGGGGTGAAGTTGTCTGGGTCTCCTAAGTAGTTGGGGCTAAATAGGGCTAAAGATGTGAGGGCAAGGAGTATGATGGCAAAGCCGAGAAGGTCTTTGTATGAAAAGTAGGGGTGGAACGGGATTTTGTCCGCGTCTGAGTTTAGCCCGGCGGGGTTGTTTGAGCCTGTTTCGTGCAGGAAAAGGAGGTGAAGGACTGTTACAGCTAGAATGACGAATGGAAACAGAAAGTGGAAGGCAAAGAATCGTGTAAGGGTGGCATTATCTACTGAGAAGCCCCCTCAGATTCATTGTACTAGGGTATTTCCTACGTAGGGGATGGCTGAAAGTAGGTTAGTGATGACAGTGGCCCCTCAGAAGGATATTTGCCCTCAGGGGAGGACATAGCCAACGAAAGCAGTTATTATTACCAAGAGTAGAAGAACTACTCCGATGTTTCAGGTTTCTTTATAAAGGTATGAGCCATAGTATAGGCCTCGTCCGACATGGAGGTAAATGCAGATGAAGAAGAAAGATGCGCCGTTGGCGTGCATGTTTCGGATAAGTCAGCCAAAGTTTACATCTCGGCAAATATGGGCGACAGAAGAAAAAGCAGTAGCAATATCAGATGTGTAGTGCATGGCTAAGAAGAGTCCTGTGAGAATTTGTGTAATCAGACAAAGGCCCAGTAGTGAACCAAAGTTTCATCATGCTGAAATGTTTGAGGGGGCGGGGAGGTCAACTAGTGCATCGTTCGCGATTTTTATGAGGGGGTGGGTTTTTCGTAGGCTGGTCATTAAAGGTTCCTGTAGTTGAATAACAACGGTGGTTTTTCAAGCCATTAGTCCTGGTTAAAGTCCTGGCAGGAATGATGACTTATGTTATGTATTTTTTTATGCTGGGGGTAGTTGCGGGCTCGGTGGTGGTTGCTTCTAACCCCTCTCCCTATTTTGGGGCCCTTGGGCTGGTCACTGTGGCTGGAATGGGGTGTGGGATGTTGGTCGGGCGGGGGGTGTGTTTTTTGTCTTTGGTGTTGTTTTTAATTTATTTGGGGGGGATGTTGGTGATGTTTGCCTATTCTGCAGCGTTGGCTGCTGAGCCGCACCCTGAGTGGCTAGGGAGCAGTAGCGTGGCTGTAAATTCGGGGGCTTATTTGGTTGCGGTGGTGGGAGGGGGGAGCTTATTTTGAGAGGGGTGAAAAGGGGGGCCTGGGCGGGCGGCAGATGAGCTGACAGAATTTGCTGTGGTTCGGGCCGACACAGAAGGGGCTGATCTATTTTATTCTTCTGGGGGGTGTATGCTTCTCTTGGCGGGATGGACTCTTCTTTTAAGCCTGATTGTGGTGCTTGAGGTGTGCCGGGTAGTGAGCCGGGGGGCTCTTCCGGCTGTCTAGAGCCCAAGATGGAGGAGGGCTAATGCGAGGGTAACAAAGAAAAAGGCTAGGAATGTTTTTACTATCCCTTGCTGGAGGTTGCTCGTAGTTGTGGCAAGAGGGAGGTTAACGGCGGACAGGGCTTTTGGCCCAGATTTTTCTAGTCAGGTTTGGTCAACGATTTGTGCTGCAATGAATTGTCCTAGGAGAAGGTTTAGTTTTGGAGGAAGGCGGTGAATGATGCTTGGAAAAAAGCCTAGCATGTTAGAAAAGTGATGGAAGCTTAGTTTAGGGGTGGTCTGGTATTGCTTGCTTGTTAGGGCAGCTAGTTCAAGAGCTAGGAGTAAACCAATAATTGTGACTAGAAGGGCGGAGAGTTTTAGCAAGGGGTGTATTGTCATGACTGGTGTTTTGGGTAATGTAATGTTTGAGGTAATTAGAAGCCCTGCGATAATGCTTCCTCAAGCAAGGCGTTTGATTGGGTTGATTACTGCTTTATTGTTTTCGTTGATGGGGGAGAGGGGGTTAAATCGGGGATGTCCCATGGTGACAAAGAAAATCACACGCAGGCTATAAATTGCAGTGAAAGAGGTGGCGAGGAGGGTGAGGGCAAGGGCTCAGGCATTTAGGGCGGAGACGTTCAGGGCTTCAATAATGGCATCTTTTGAGAAAAAGCCGGCGAGAAAGGGGGTCCCTGTTAGGGCAAGGCTGCCAATTGTTAGGCAGGAGGAGGTGAATGGGGCGAGGTGGTGTATGCCTCCTATTTTTCGAATGTCTTGTTCGTCGTTAAGGCTGTGGATAATTGAGCCTGAGCAGAGAAAGAGCATGGCTTTAAAGAAAGCATGGGTGCAGATATGTAAGAAGGCAAGTTGTGGTTGATTAAGCCCGATTGTGACTATTATAAGGCCCAGTTGGCTGGAGGTTGAGAAGGCAACAATTTTTTTGATGTCATTTTGGGTGAGGGCGCAAGTTGCTGTGAAAAGGGTAGTTATGGCGCCTAGGCATAGGCAGGTGGTAAGAATCACCGGGTACTTTTCTATGAGGGGGCTGATTCGGATTAAGAGGAAAATTCCAGCCACAACCATTGTGCTTGAGTGAAGTAGGGCAGAGACCGGCGTGGGGCCCTCTATAGCAGAGGGTAGTCAGGGATGAAGGCCGAATTGGGCGGACTTTCCAGTCGCGGCGAGGACTAGTCCGAAGAGGGGGTAGGTGAGGTCAAAATCTGATGCAGAGGTGAAAATTTGTTGTAGTTCTCAGGAGTTTAGGTTGGTTGCTATTCATGCTATTGCAAAAATTAGTCCGATGTCCCCAACTCGGTTGTATAGGACTGCTTGTAGGGCTGCTGTGTTTGCGTCTGCTCGCCCGTACCATCAGCCAATGAGCAGGAATGATATAATGCCTACCCCCTCCCATCCGATGAAGATTTGGAATATGTTATTGGCGGTAACGAGGATAATCATGGCAATTAAAAAAGTGAGTAGGTATTTAAAGAATCGGTTCATGTAGGGGTCGGCATGCATGTATCATGAGGCAAACTCTAGGATTGATCAAGTCACATATAGGGCTACGGGGGTAAAAATAACTGAATAAAAGTCGAATTTAAAACTGATGTTGATGTCGAAGGTTAGGGTGTTTATTCAGGATCAGGAGGTGATGATGGTCTCTGCGCCCTCGGACAAGAATAAGAACAGGGGGAGAAGGCTTGTTAAGAAGGCCAGTTTAACTGCTGTTTTCACTTGAGAGAGAGCCCAGGTGCTTTCCTTTGGGGCGGGGGAGAGGGTGCTTAGTAGGGGGCAGAGGAGAAGAATGAAAATGGTGAGTAAGGCGGTTGTTATAGTGGTAGGGGTAATGTGCATAGCTTTTACATCGAATTGCACCAAGAGTTTTTGGTTCCTAAGACCAATGGATGAGCTGTTATCCTTTAAGGGCTGGCGAGAAAGCCTCGGAGTTCAACCGAAGTTACGAGGGTTAGCAGCCTTCGTTGCGGGCGGGCCTTTCTCGGTGGACAAGGGGACTTTAACCCCTGTCCCTAGAATCACAATCTAGTGTTTTTGTTAAACTATGTCTACAGCAAGTTCACCCTCAGATGAGTTCGGGGTTGGCAATTAGTAGTAGCAGGGGGAGGATGTGAAGGGCAATAAGGAGATGTTCTCGGGTGTGGGAGGGTTCTAGGGCCATAATGTGTTGTGGGGTGGGCCCGCGTTGTGTTAGGAGGAATATATAAAGGGAGTAGCCCGCGGTAATGAGAGTGCCGGAGCCGGTGAGGAGGATTGTTGTTCAGGACCAGTTAAATAAAGAAGAGATGATTATTAGTTCTCCCATAAGATTTGGGAGGGGTGGGAGTGCTAGGTTGGCTAGGCTGGCCAGGAACCACCAAGCCGTCATGAGGGGTAGGACTATTTGTATGCCTCGGGCGAGGATCATTGTTCGGGTGTGGGTTCGTTCGTAGTTAGTGTTTGCTAGGCAGAAGAGGGCAGAGGAAGTTAGTCCGTGGGCAATTATAAGAATTAGGGCTCCAGTGAGGCCTCAGGGCGTTTGAATGAGGATCCCGGCTGCAACAAGGCCTATGTGCCCTACTGACGAGTAGGCAATTAGTGACTTCAGGTCGGTTTGTCGCAGGCAAATTGAGCCTGTCATAATCACGCCCCACAAGGCAAGGATGATAAAGGGGTAGCTTAGTTCTTTGGTTATTGGCTCTAGGGCGATTATTATTCGGATTATTCCGTATCCCCCTAGCTTTAGGAGTACGGCAGCGAGCACTATTGAGCCGGCAATGGGGGCTTCTACGTGGGCTTTGGGGAGTCAAAGGTGTATTCCGTACAGGGGCATTTTAACAAGGAAGGCTAGTAGGCAGCCTGCCCATCAAAATTTGTCTGCGGTGGATAGGAGCGGGAGGAAGGGGGTGAAGTGTAGGGTGAGCAGGGAGAGGCTGCCCGTGGAGGCTTGTAGTAAGAGTAGGGCAACTAGTAAGGGTAGAGAGCCTGCCAGGGTGTAAAATAAGAAGTAGGTGCCTGCATTCAGGCGCTCTGCTTGGTTCCCCCAGCGGGTGATGAGGATAAGGGTTGGGACAAGAGTTGCTTCAAATATTACGTAGAACAGGATTAGTTCGGTTGCTGAGAAGGCTATAATTAGGAAGATTTGTAATGAGGTTAATAAGGTAATGTATATTCGTTGGCGGCTGGCTGGCTCTTTGGCCGTGTGGTGTTGACTTGCTAAAATTATTAGGGGGAGGAGCCAGCAAGTAAGGACTAATAAGGGGGTTGAAAGGGGGTCTAGCGCTATTGTTGAGTTTAATGAGGTTCACCCGGCCTCAGTTGAGTTGTTTAGTCAGGTTAGGCTTGCGGTGGCAATAAGAAGGCTATGGGCGAGGGCGGCGGGCCAGACCTGTTTGGTGGGGGTGAGTCATGTGGTTGGAATTAGCATAATCGTTGGAATCAGGATTTTTAGCATTGTAGGAGATTAAGGTTTTGTAGTCGATCTGATCCGTGGGTTCGGGCGGTGGCAACTAACAAGGCAAGCCCTGCACTTGCTTCGCAGGCTGAAAAGGCGAGTAGGAGCATGGGGGAGGCTGAAAAGTTTGTTGTGTTGAGTTCTAAGGCTCAGAGGGAGAGGGCAAGGAAGAGGGATAGCATCATTGCTTCTAAGCAGATAAGAGCTGAAAGGAGGTGGGCGCGGTGGAATGCAAGGCCTGCTAGGCCTAAAATGAAGGCGGTTGAAAAGGTAAAATGTGTGGGGGTCATTAGGTAATGGTGGACTTTAACCACGATCTTTTGAGCCGAAATCAAATATTTTAATTAAAATAATTACCTATTCGGCCCATTCAAGGCCCCCTTGGATTCATTCGTAAATAAGCCCTAGTGTTAGGAGAATAAGCAAGGCTGAGGCTCAGAAAAAGGTTGCCAGTGGGGCGGGTAGTTGGTCTCCTCAGGGTAAGGGAAGGAGAAGGGCAATTTCAAGGTCAAATAAAATAAAAAGGATGGCCACTAAGAAAAAGCGTATTGAAAAGGGCAGGCGAGCGGAGCCTAGGGGGTCGAAGCCGCATTCGTAGGGGGACAGTTTTTCTTGGTCTGGTGTAATTAGAGGCAGCCAGAAGGAGACGAGGGCGAGGATAGTTGAAAGGAGGGCAGCGATAAGTATAATGGTGGCAACTAGGTTCATTATCTTTCCTTGGAGTTTAACCAAGACCTGGTGATTGGAAGTCACTAATACTAGCTTTAGTACTAGAAAGATATGAGCCTCATCAGTAGATAGAGATGTAAAGGAATAGTCAGACTACGTCTACAAAATGCCAGTACCAGGCCGCTGCTTCAAAGCCAAAGTGGTGTTCCATGGTGAAGTGGTAGTTGATTTGTCGCAGTAGGCAGACGGCTAAGAAAGTTGTTCCGATGATTACGTGGAGGCCATGAAACCCGGTTGCAACGAAGAAGGTTGAGCCGTAGACTCCGTCTGCAATTGTGAAGGGGGCTTCGTAGTATTCCATGCCTTGAAGGAGTGTAAAATACCCTCCCAGTAAGATGGTTAAGGCAAGTCCTTGAATTGCCTGTTTTCGTTCCCCCTCCATGATGCTGTGGTGGGCCCATGTGACTGTGACACCAGAGGCAAGTAAAACTGCTGTATTAAGCAAGGGCACGCCAAATGGGTCAAGGGGGGTAATGCCTGTGGGGGGTCAGCATCCTCCGATCTCGGGGGAGGGGGCTAGGCTTGAGTGAAAGAATGCCCAGAAGAACCCCAGGAAAAAGAAGACTTCTGATGTAATAAAAAGAATTATTCCGTATCGTAATCCTTTTTGTACGGGCGGGGTGTGGTGGCCTTGGTAGGTTCCCTCTCGTACGATGTCTCGTCATCATTGATACATAGTTAGAAGAAGAAGAATTGTGCCTAAGAAGATTAGATGCATTGTGTTATAGTGAAATCAAATGGCAAGGCCGGAAGTTATTAAAAGCGCGGCAATTGCCCCTGTGAGGGGCCAGGGGCTGGGGTCTACTATGTGGTATGCGTGTGCTTGGTGGGCCATTAAACGTTTTCTTGTAAGTAAAGGCTTATCAGGAGAACAAAGACATAGGCTTGGATTATTGCGACTGCCACTTCTAGGACAGTTAGTAAGAGAAGAACAACGGAGGTTAAGATAGCTACAGCTGGTATTATAGGGAGGAGGACGAAAGCGGCTGTGGCAATTAATTGCATTAGTAGGTGCCCGGCTGTAAGATTCGCGGTAAGTCGCACGCCTAGGGCTAGGGGGCGAATAAACAGGCTGATAGTTTCAATAATAATCAGTACTGGGATTAGGGGGACAGGGGTTCCTTCGGGCAAGAGGTGTCCTAGCGCCGCTGTTGGTTGGTTTCGTATTCCGATTAGAACAGTTGCCAGCCAGAGAGGGACTGCAAGCCCTATGTTAAGGAGAGCTGGGTTGTAGGGGTAAAGGTGTAGGGGGAGAAGGCCAAGTATGTTAAGGGAGATTAAAAAGATCATTAAAGAGGCCAGGATGAGGGCTCACTTGTGTCCTCCTGCATTAATCGGTGTTAAAAGGTTAGATACGAAGCGGTTGATAAAGCACTCTTGGAGGGTGAGCAGGCGGTTGTTAAGTCATCGGCGGGCGGGGGAGGGAAAGAGAAGTCAAGGAAGAACGAATGCTAGTCCCATTAACGGAATTCCCAGGAAGGTTGGGCTTATAAACTGGTCAAAGAAGTTTGCTACCATGGTCAGTATCAAGAGGTAATTTTAGGGGTTTGTGTGCTTTGCGGGGTGGGCTCATTTGGAAAGGAGTGATTAAGTGTTTTGGGTACGACGATTGTAAGAAATACGAGTCATGAAAAGACTAAAATGGCAAATCAAGGGGCGGGGTTTAGCTGGGGCATGTCGCTAGGGGTGGTTGGAAGGCACCAATCTTCAGCTTAAAAGGCTGACGCTTTAGTCCGGTTTAGCTTCTTAGCGAGGCGTCTTCAAGCATTAGGGTGGATCAGTCTTGGAAGTATTTGAGGGGGACGGTCTCTACTACAATGGGCATGAAGCTGTGGTTTGCTCCACAAATTTCTGAACACTGTCCGTAAAAGACACCAGGCCGGGATGCAATAAAGGCTGTTTGGTTTAAGCGGCCGGGGACTGCGTCTATTTTTACGCCTAAGGCTGGGACTGCTCATGAGTGGAGTACATCTTCTGCGGTGACTAGTACTCGAACGGGGGCTTCTGTGGGAACAACCATTCGGTGGTCGACTTCTAGCAGACGGAACTGCCCTGGGGCTAAGTCTTGGGTGGGGACCATGTAGGAGTCAAATGCAATTTCCTGGTAGTCGGTGTATTCGTAGCTTCAGTACCATTGATGCCCGATTGCTTTTACTGTGAGGTGGGGGTTGTTAATCTCGTCTATTAGGTAAAGGATGCGGAGGGAGGGAAGGGCAATTAGAATAAGAATGATTGCGGGGAGAATCGTTCAGATAATTTCAATTTCTTGAGAGTCTAGGATGTATATGTTTGTTAGTTTGGTTGTTACTATTGCAACAATAATGTAAAGCACTAAGGTGCTAATAAGGAAGACGATTATTAGGGCGTGGTCGTGAAAATGAAGTAGCTCTTCTATTACAGGTGATGCTGCGTCTTGGAATCCTAGTTGTGCGGGGTGGGCCATAAATAAGATGCGTGGGGGTTTAACCCACAATTCTGCCCTGACAAAGCAGTGTATTGTCAGTTATACTAGCACCTTATTAAGAAAGTGACAGAGCGGTTATGTGGCTGGCTTGAAACCAGTTTATGGGGGTTCGACTCCTCCCTTTCTCGCTAGCGCGGGTGCTGTACTTGAACAAAGGCAGGCTCTTCGAAGGTGTGGTAGGGAGGAGGGCAGCCGTGTAGTCACTCGATGTTGGTTGAAGTTAATTCTACGGAAGATACTACTCGTTTGGCAGCAAATGCTTCTCAAATAATAAAAAGGAACATAATAACAGCAGTTAGGGAGATTAGGGAGCCGAGAGAGGAGACTGTGTTTCATAGTGCATATGCATCTGGGTAGTCTGAGTATCGACGAGGCATTCCTGCAAGGCCTAGGAAGTGTTGGGGGAAGAAGGTGAGGTTTACCCCAATGAACATGACCCCGAAGTGTGCTTTAGACCATGTGCTGTGGAGTGTGTAGCCGGAAAGCAGGGGAAATCAGTGTATGAACCCGGCCATAATGGCGAATACAGCTCCCATTGACAGTACATAGTGGAAGTGTGCTACCACGTAGTAGGTGTCGTGCAGTATAATGTCTAAAGAGGAGTTGGCAAGGACAATGCCAGTTAAGCCCCCAACTGTAAATAAAAAAATAAAGCCGAGGGACCATAGAAGTGGGGTTCCCATTAAAGCTCCCCATCCATGTAAGGCTGCAAGTCAGCTAAATACTTTTACCCCCGTGGGGATGGCAATAATTATTGTGGCGGAGGTGAAATATGCTCGGGTGTCAACATCCATACCAACAGTGAATATGTGGTGGGCTCAGACAATGAAGCCCAGCAGGCCAATGGCTATTATGGCTCAGACCATTCCTATGTATCCAAAGGGTTCTTTTTTCCCGGCGTAATAGGCGACAATGTGGGAGATCATCCCAAACCCTGGGAGAATTAAAATGTAGACCTCTGGGTGTCCGAAGAACCAGAATAAGTGTTGATATAGAATGGGGTCTCCTCCTCCTGCGGGGTCGAAAAAAGTGGTGTTTAGGTTTCGGTCTGTCAGAAGTATTGTGATTCCAGCGGCTAGTACGGGCAGGGATAGAAGAAGGAGCACGGCTGTAATTAGCACTGCTCAGACAAACAGCGGGGTCTGATACTGTGAGATGGCCGGGGGCTTCATATTAATGATGGTGGTAATAAAATTGATGGCACCTAGAATTGAAGAGATCCCTGCCAAGTGAAGTGAAAAGATTGTTAAATCGACGGAGGCCCCGGCGTGGGCAAGATTCCCCGCTAAAGGGGGGTAGACAGTTCATCCGGTGCCAGCCCCTGCTTCAACTCCGGAGGACGCTAGGAGGAGTAGAAAGGACGGGGGGAGGAGCCAAAAGCTTATGTTGTTTATACGGGGGAAAGCCATGTCGGGGGCACCAATTATTAATGGGATTAATCAGTTTCCAAACCCCCCGATCATGACAGGTATTACTATAAAGAAGATTATTACAAAGGCATGGGCCGTCACAATTACATTATAGATTTGGTCGTCTCCAAGTAAAGCTCCCGGCTGGCTTAGTTCCGCCCGAATTAGCAGGCTTAATGCTGTTCCTACTATCCCGGCTCAGGCACCAAAGACTAGATAAAGGGTGCCAATATCTTTATGGTTGGTCGAGAAAAATCAGCGTGTGATTGCCACAGGTAAAATGGCTGAGCGTTTAAGCGGTGGATTGTAGCCCCATAGACAGAGGTTTAAGTCCTCTTTTTACCAAGCCCTGAGGTGTAATAACATGTAAGATTGCAAATCTTAAGTAGCAGATTGACGTCTGCCGGGGCTTCCCCCGCCCTTTGCCCGGCGGGCGGGGGAAGGTTAGGCGGATGCTCGCTGGTTTGAGCGCTTAGCTGTTAACTAAGAGGTTGTAGGATCGAGGCCTTCCCGTCTAGAAAGGCTTTAGCTTAATTAAAGTGTCTGTTTTGCATGCAGAAGTTGTGGGTTAGTGTCCTGCAAGTCTTATTCAGAGGCTGGGAGATTTTCACTCCCGCTTAAGGCTTTGAAGGTCTTTGGTCTACGTGTTATCCTAAGCCTCTTAAAAGTAAATGAGGGTTAAAATGGCGGGGGCTAGGGGCAACATGAGGATTGTGCCTAGGGTTGATGTGGCGAGGGGGAGGGAGGGTTTTGGAGGAGAGAGGCGTCAAAGGGGGGTGCCGGTTAGATTATTTGGGGCCACGGTTAGTGTTATGGCGTAGGAGAGACGAAGGTAGAAGTATAAGCTTAAGAGGGCGGAGAGGGCGGCTAGAACGGCTGTCAGTGGGAGGTGCTGTTTGGTTAGTTCGTGAAGAATAAGTCATTTTGGTAGAAACCCTGTTATTGGGGGGAGGCCTCCTAGGGAGAGGAGGACCAGTGGGAGGAGCGCGGTGAGAATTGGGGCTTTTGCTCAGGTTGTTGCGAGGGAGTTGATGTTGGTTGCATTATTGTGTTTTAAAGCAAGGAAGGTAGCGGACGTTATGATAAGGTAGGTTAGGAGGGCAAGAAGGGTCAGGGCGGGGGCGAACTGTAGGATAATAAGTATTCAGCCGAGGTGGGCAATTGACGAGTAGGCTAAAATTTTGCGTAGCTGTGTCTGGTTTAGGCCTCCTCAGCCTCCGACCAGCGTGGAGGTGAGCCCCAGGAGAATTAGTAGTTCTTGGTTGGCGGCGGGGATTTGTAGAAGCAATGCAAAGGGGGCCAGTTTTTGTCAGGTGGATAGGATTAGGCCGGTGGTTAGGTCTAAGCCTTGAAGGACTTCTGGCAGTCAGGTGTGTAGGGGGGCTAGGCCAATTTTTAGGGATAAGGCAAGGATAATTATGGTGGTTGGGACGGGGTGAGTCATTAAAGAGATATCTCATTGTCCTGTTAGTCAAGCGTTGGACACACTTGCAAATAGGAGGGTGGCAGCGGCTGTTGCTTGGGTTAAGAAGTATTTAGTGGTTGCTTCGGTTGCACGGGGGTGGTGGTGTTGGGTTATTAGTGGGATGATGGCTAGTGTGTTGATTTCTAGGCCTATTCATGCCAGTAGTCAGTGGGAGCTTGTAGCAGTAATAGCGGTTCCTAGGGCGAGGCCAAACAAGAGGAGGGCTATAATTAGGGGGTTCATTAGCAAAGGAAGGGGTTTAACCAACATGTTTGGGGTATGGGCCCAAAAGCTTATTTAGCTGACTTTACTAGGAAGTGGTGTAGTGGAAGCACTAAGAGTTTTGATCTCTTCAGGTAGGGTTCGAGTCCCTTCTTTCTAAGGAGCTGGGGGGACTTTAACCCCCATGTTTCACTCTATCAAAGTGGCCCTATGTTTCAGGCACGGCTCCGTGTTAAATTTGTGGGGGGAGGCCTGCAAAGGCTAGGGGGAGGGCTAAGTGTCAAATTACAAGGGCGAGGGTTAACGGGAGAAAGTTTTTTCAGATCAGGTGTATTAGTTGGTCGTAGCGAAATCGGGGGTAGGAAGCTCGAACTCAAAGAAACAGTACTGATAGAAGGGCAGCTTTGGCTATTAGGTTTATTGCTGTTAGTTCTGGCAGGTGGGGTAGTAGGGAGGCCCCTATGAATAGAGTGGCGGAGAGAGTGTTTATTAGAAGAATATTTGCGTATTCTGCGAGGAAAAATAAGGCAAAAGGGCCGCCTGCGTATTCTACGTTAAAACCAGAGACGAGCTCGGATTCTCCTTCTGTTAGGTCGAAAGGGGCTCGGTTAGTTTCTGCAAGGGTAGAAATGTATCATATTGCAGCGAGGGGTCAGGCTGGAAATAGCAGTCAGATGCTTTCTTGGGTGGTGTTAAAGGTTTGGAGGGTAAATCCGCCGGTAAAAATGATTGTGCTTAGTAGGATTAGTCCTAGGCTTACCTCATAAGAAATGGTTTGAGCGACAGCTCGTAGTGCTCCGATTAAGGCGTATTTTGAGTTTGATGCCCATCCTGAGCCCAAGATGGAGTATACGGCAAGGCTAGAGAGGGCTAAAATAAATAAAATACTTAGGTTTAAGTCTGTCACTGGGAAGGGCATTGGGATGGGGGCCCATAGGATGAGTGCCAAGGTTAGTGCGAGTATGGGGGCAAGGAGGAAAAGAATAGGGGAAGAGGTGGATGGTCGGACGGGCTCTTTGATGAATAGTTTTACGCCGTCAGCAATGGGCTGTAGGAGGCCATAGGGGCCAACGACATTTGGGCCCTTGCGGAGTTGTATGTACCCTAGTACTTTTCGTTCTAAAAGGGTTAGAAATGCGACAGCTAGGAGCACGGGCACGATGAATGTGAGGGGGTTGATGATGTGGGTTAAAATTGTGGTCATAGTTAAGGAGAGGACTTGAACCTCTGTTTGAAGGGCTTAGGCCTTCTGCATTATTCCGGGCTCTGCCACCTTAGCTTGTCTTTTTCTCAGACTATGCTGCTTGCCCCCTTGCCTAATTTAGTTCTCTTCATTAGGTGGGGGAGGGGCTTGCTTATAGCGGGGGCCCCCTCTTTTCGGTCCTTTCGTACTAGAAAAGAGCAACTCATAGATAGAAACTGACCTGGATACTCCGGTCTGAACTCAGATCCGTAGGACTTTAATCGTTGAACAAACGAACCCTTAATAGCGGCTGCACCATTAGGATGTCCTGATCCAACATCGAGGTCGTAAACCCCCTTGTCGATATGGACTCTAAAAGGGGATTGCGCTGTTATCCCTAGGGTAACTCGTTCCGTTGATCGGCCATGCCGGATCTTGCTGGTCAGATGTTCTGTTAGTTAGAGCGGTCGCTCTTACTTCAAGGAGCATTTCCTGTGTCCACGTGGGGGTTTTTTGTTTCCCCGCGGTCGCCCCAACCAAAGACATGGGACAGGTGCCATTTTGTTAGTCCTATTAAGCTAGGTGTTTTTACGTGGGCTATCTTTTGTCTAAAGCTCCATAGGGTCTTCTCGTCTTATGGTTCAATCCCCGCTTCTGCACGGGGAGATCAATTTCATTGACTGGAAAAAGGAGACAGCTTAGCCCTCGTTGTGCCATTCATACAGGTCTCCATTTAAAAGACAAGTGATTGCGCTACCTTCGCACGGTCAAAATACCGCGGCCGTTAAACTTAAGAATAAGTCACAGGGCAGGCGGGACCTCTTATACATTTGATGCAAGAGGCGATGTTTTTGGTAAACAGGCGAGGCTGGTGTTTGCCGAGTTCCTTCTTTTTCTTTTAGTCTTTCCCTAGACACACCTGTGTTGGGTTAACGCTTTTGTTTTGAGAGGTTTTCTTGTTAATTGCGGGGTGTCTCAGTCCCCTCTAAGGTTGGGGGCGTTAATTTTCAGTGGGGGTTCGTTCTGATGTAAGGACGTGTCTGGGAGAGGGGCGGGCCCTCTTATTACTCATCTTAGCAGTGTCTCTTTCATGGTTGCATGAGAAGGTCTACTATGGGGGAGAGGCTTAAGGTGTTGTTGTCGGAATTGGGGGTTGGTAAGCACTTGAGCTTTAACGCTTTCTGCGAGGATGGCTGCTTTTAGGCCCACCTGGGTGTCTGCCTTAAATTCTTTTGATCTTTAGCCTGCTGAAAAGTTGTATCTTTTTTCAAAGGGGCTGTCCCCCCTTTGAATAACTCTTTTGGTTTCTTGGGGTCACAAGGGGTGTGTACAAGGTTGAGTAAAGAAACCTAAAGGCTGAACTTTTATTCATTTTGTAGACAACCAGCTATAACTGTGTTCGGTAGGTCTGTCACCCCTACTCAAAGATCTTCCCACTCTTTTGCCACAGAGACGGGTTTGCCCTTTATATAGGCTGTCTTGGAGTAGCTCACACAGTTTCGGGGGCTCGAACTACAGGGCGCTTTGCTCGAGAGCTTCTGACTAAGTCATGATGCAAAAGGTACGAGGGGTAATCTCTGCTTTTAGCCCTTACTGAGTTTCATCATTTCTTTCAGCTTTCCCTTGCGGGGTACTTTCTCTTTTGCTCCCGGGTCCTTTTTTTGTCGCCCCCATTAAGGGGGTAAAAAAATTTTATTTTGTTTTTGTTTGTCTTTTGGGGGTTTTTAATTTGTTGTTTGTTTTTAGGGGGGAGGGAGCTAGCTGGTGGGGGCAGATCAGCACGACCTGATTTGCACAGGTGCCTTCTCGGTGTAAGGGAGGTGCTATGCTATTTTAGCTACGTGCTGGTTTATCCAAGTGCACCTTCCGGTACACTTACCATGTTACGACTTGCCTCCCCTTTGTTTTAGGTTCATTTTATTTAGGGCATGGTGGTTTTTTGGGGAGAGTGACGGGCGGTGTGTGCGCGCTTCAGGGCCAGTTTCAGAAAAGCACTCTTTTCTTTTCTTACTGCTAAATCCTCCTTTAAATGCTTGTTTCAAGGCATTGTCCGTGTTCACTGAGTCAGTGAATGTAGCCCATTTCTTCCCCTCCCGTAAGCTACACCTCGACCTGACGTTTTAGGTTTTACCAATTATGCTTACTATTTATCCTTCATAGGGTAGGCTGACGACGGCGGTATATAGGCGGGAAAAACAAGGGAGGGTGAGGTTGAACGGGGATTATCGGTTCTAGAACAGGCTCCTCTAGGGGGGTCTAAAGCACCGCCAAGTCCTTTGGGTTTTAAGCTGGGGCTCGTAGTTCCCGGGCAAGTGAGGGGTGTAAGGAATCACTTTTGTTTAGGGCTAGGCATAGTGGGGTATCTAATCCCAGTTTGTTTCCTAGCTTTCGTGGGATAATATCAATTAAAGCCACTTTCGTGGGAGTACTTCCTGCCTTCGAGTGCGTATGACAGCTTTGAAGGTGTTTGGCTTTAGTGCAATACTGTATATATTAGCCACTTTTTACGCCGGTGTCCATCAATTTGGGCCTTCCCGTATAACCGCGGTGGCTGGCACGGGTTTTACCGGCCCTTTTGGTTTTAACTAAGTCAAGTTTTCACTTATTGCTTAATGTTTATTACTGCTGACTTCCCTTGGGGGTGTGGCTAAGCAAGGCGTTGTGGGCTAACAAGTGTTGTGCCTAATGCCTGCTCCTATTTTCCTAACGAGGGAGTATGTAGGGCATTCTCACAGGGGTGCGGATACTTGCATGTATAAATTTAACCAAAACTGATGGAAAAGTCAGGACCAAGCTTTTGTGCTTACGGGGCTTTCTCGGGCCCATCTTAACATCTTCAGTGTTATGCTTTAGTTAAGCTACGTTGGC